TTGAGTCTCTGCACCTATCCTTTTTTATTCTAGTTTTATACCCTTGTTTTCCCAAAAGAAAGATTTGGCTCAGGATTGCCCATTTTTAATTCCAGGGTTTCTCTGAATTTGGAAGTTACCACTTAGCAGGTTTCCATACCAAGGCTCAATCCAATCAAGTCCGTAGCGTCTACCAATTTCGCCATATCCCCCTTTCCCTTTTCTTTGAGACCAAGATACATTTATAATTTCATCCATCTCTTTCATTTATTTCTTTTTTTGAAACCGTTGAATTCATTATCTAATGATTTCTATATCGAAAAGGCTGCTATTTTCTTTTTTTGACCATCCTATATCAGTTCATTTCTATTGGATAAACCTTGTTTATTTCAATCAGAAATAATTCTATCATTGATGTATTTTCAATTCAAGATGAATAGATATATCCCATATCTATTTTATCTCTCCCTTTCATTTTTACAGTGCGATTTGTAATACTGTAACGTTCGATATTCATTCTTTTTTTTTTTTCGTCCTATTTCCTCCTTTTCAAAATGAAACCAGAATAATGTCTCAATCTAATTTAGATTGTATCTTTATCCTTATCTTATTCTTTTCTTAGGACCGATCCGCTATAATGAAATTAACATAATTTACTATCTATAACTGCTTTAGTTAAGCTTTAAGAAAAATTCTATTTATTCTAATTAGAATTCCCAATTGAATTTGATATGATCATATATTATGGTTATGATTGATGAAATATTTTTTAATAATTTATTAATATTACTTTATTATATTTTATATTTATTATTTTTTTATTATTTTCTTTTTTTATTTTAATTATTTCTAAAAGGAACTTAGCTTAGAACTTCGAACTTCTAGCTATAGAACTCTATTAATTAGTTTAGTTCATATGAAATTAATAGCTAAGATCCGACATTTTCCGGAATTCCTATACAATATTTCTATTTGTTACGCAATTTTTCTCTTATGTGAGCCCGCTTAGCTCAGAGGTTAGAGCATCGCATTTGTAATGCGATGGTCATCGGTTCGACTCCGATAGCCGGCTTTTTCTCTATCTATTTTTCCGAGATTGATAATCTCTCCTTTTCTTCAAATAAAATGCTGGATCAGCGATCTATTATGTCGTGGTAACTTGCAATTATTACTAAAAATGGATTAGAGCAATTAGATCTCTACAGAACAAATCATCAAACGGAGCCTCAACTTCCTATATATATATATACAAATACAAAAAATCTAGATGTTGATACAATTCATTTTTTTTTGTAGTACTTCATCAGTCGATTTTGCTTTGTTTATCCTTTAGTTCAGTTTAAATTTAGATTTATTGTGTAAAATGAAATTTCAATAAAATAAAAAAAAGGAGTCTTTATGTCTCGTTACCGAGGACCTCGTTTTAAAAAAATACGCCGTCTGGGAGCTTTACCAGGACTAACTAGTAAAAGACCTAGATCCGGAAGTGATCTTAAAAACCAATTGCGTTCTGGGAAAAAATCACAATATCGTATTCGTTTAGAAGAAAAACAGAAATTGCGTTTTCATTATGGTCTGACAGAACGACAATTACTTAGATATGTACATATCGCTGGAAAAGCCAAAGGGTCAACGGGTCAGGTTTTACTACAACTACTTGAAATGCGTTTGGATAACATCCTCTTTCGATTGGGTATGGCTTCGACCATCCCCGGAGCCAGGCAATTGGTTAACCATAGACATATTTTAGTTAATGGTCGTATAGTGGATATACCAAGTTATCGTTGCAAACCCCGAGATACTATTACTGCGAAGGATAACCAAAGATCAAAAGGCCTGATTCAAAATTATATTGCTTCATCCGTCCATGAGGAATTGCCAAAACATTTGACTATTGACTCATTCCAATATAAAGGATTAGTAAATCAAATAATAGATAGTAAATGGATCGGTTTGCAAATAAATGAGTTGTTAGTCGTAGAATATTATTCTCGTCAGACTTGAACCTAACAAAATTAAGAAAGAAAGGTTCATAGAATTTTGTCCCCTTTTCGCCGAACTAAATAGATCTAAGGGCCTTAATCCATCCGCATTTTTTCACCTATCACAAATGGATCAACAGTAGGATTTTTTTCTTTTTTGCTCTTTCCTATTTTATAACCACAATAATTAGGAATAGAGAATTTCTATCAAATAAGGGTCTTATTGCTGGAATAATGGTTTCAATTGTTATTTGATTTGATACATTGTGGTCGATAACATTGGTGAATTAACAGAAACGGAAAGAGAGGGATTCGAACCCTCGGTAAACAAAAGCCTACATAGCAGTTCCAATGCTACGCCTTGAACCACTCGGCCATCTCTCCTACATAATCTTATTATTGACCAGAAACTGAGTGAATAGCGAGTTATTCATATTACTGCAGTACAGGTACGACCGATCACTAGTTCCATAGGAAGAATTCCTTTCCCATTTAATATTTCTCAACAAAAACTTCTCTCATTCATCAGCTACCCCGCGGATCTATTCCAAATTTATGAATCGTCCCATGGATTTTGATATTTCGATTGTATGGCGTGGTGTATACACGTTATGCAAACAGAAGGTATGGTTACTCTACTCTATTTTTTCATGGAATGATTATTCCATTCTTTTTTCTCTTTGGATCATAACCAAATCAAAACTTCTCGAGTTATCAGAATCTGTAGTAAAAAAAGTCCTTGGTTATTTAACTTAGATGAAATAGTAATAGTTCCGCTCATTGGTATACTACAAAAATGGGAATGAAATCAATCTGATTCCAATATCTCATATCTTTCCCAAACAAAAGGGGACAATTTAAGTGGAAAGCCCATATCTATTTAATATCTATTTATTAGAATAAAATTAGTCTGTTTTTATGTTATTTCGTACTGTATAATTCCTTTGCTTTGTTTGTGGGATCATTTTCCCCAGGGGTAATGAAAAGAATTCTAGAATGGATTGCTAATTATGCCTAGATCTAATATAAATGGAAATTTTATTGATAAGACCTCTTCAATTGTAGCCAATATCTTATTACGAATAATTCCGACAACTTCAGGAGAAAAAAAGGCATTTACCTATTACAGAGATGGTGCGATTTGATTCTTTTTTCTTGTTTTTTTTAGCCCTCACCTCAGTCTTACGAGAAAGAGACGCGGTTCGGTATAGAAAGAACGAAATTCTTGAAATAAACCTACGCTCGGTGAAGGTGAAGTTTGGAGATAGAACAATTCCTTCTATCGTGTATCCTCGATTGATGCAGCCTCAGATGTTTCAATTGTTGATTTGAGTATTGAGCGAAAGGTTACACCTATGGGTTCTGTATTGCGGGTCAATCCTACACTACATCAGTACCAATAGACGGCATAAGGGAAAAAGCACTACACCTAGGAATCAACAACACAAAAACTTTGTTATAAATTCCCCCTTTCCTTATCGGTATCGGGACTAACAAGAATGGTTGGGACAACAAACATCCATCTCGTTTGTACTTTGGATACCCGTATAACCATCAAAGATCGTTGAAGTGACTAATTCCTGGAAATAGAAGGCGTTGAGAACAAAGAAATTGTTGGAGTTACCATTTATATCTAACACTAATATGATTGGTGTTAAGAAAAAACCTCTTGCGGGAAGGCTGGCTAGAGATTTCTTGTAAAAATACTAGTTCCTTTCAGTTCATAATGAGATGAGAATAGTTCAATTTTTATTCTATGGATTATTCCCCTTAGTACTATGCGCAGAAGGGAGGAGCCGTATGAGATGAAAATCTCATGTACGGTTCTGGAACGGAGATTTTTTGAATAGAATGAACGACCGTAACGGATGTTGGCTCAATCCGAAGGAAATTATGCGGAAGCTTTACAGAATTATTATGAAGCTACGCGACCAGAAATTGATCCCTATGATCGAAGTTATATACTCTATAACATAGGCCTTATACACACAAGCAATGGAGAGCATACAAAGGCTTTGGAATATTATTTCCGGGCACTAGAACGAAACCCATTCTTACCACAAGCTTTTAATAATATGGCCGTGATCTGTCATTACGTGCGACTATCTCCACTATAGAAATAAGGAAAAAAAGCAAAGATCAAATTGGCTAGTAAATACTAGAAAAAATAGGCTTTCTACATAATGCATCGTCCAAAGCAACGATTTTTATCAGCTGTAGCAAGGAAAGAGACTTCACGAGAACCAAAATAGGAAGAAAAAAAAAATGAGTGCAGCCTATATACTATATTCTATGGATAAAGGATCAAATTGATAGAGAAAGCACCGTAAAGATCAATTAGCGAGCTATTGAGTCGATACAGTTAAGAACTGCTTACTTATGTCATGATATGGGACAAAAGTTAGGAATCAACTTATGTAATAGAGTCAATCCACTAAGGTATTGAGCAGCGGTGTAGCATCAGATCCCAAAGATAGTAAGTTCTTTTTTCTTATGGAAAAAAGTCTTTTTCAAAGATTCTATATGAATTCCATATATGAAACCGAGATAGTTACCTTTCAGAAAATTCTAACGATATTGTGGGGATACCTATGCTTCATTCTTCTGAAGGTGGGAGAAAAGATCAAACTGATTCTGATTATTGATCAAAATTAGGGTTTGAAACTTATGTAATTAACTTCTTCTGGTTAACCCAAGAAAAAATGGGATAGGTTTATGAGAAATCTAATTCAGTTAGCATAGGGTAGATTAAGATAGGACACAAAAAGAATCGATTTTTGAGCCGTATGAGATAGGAAACTCTCAAGTACGGTTCTAAGGGAAGGAACCACCTATTCCGACCGGGGAGAACAGGCCATTCTACAGGGTGATTCTGAAATTGCGGAAGCTTGGTCCGATCAAGCTGCTGAGTATTGGAAACAAGCTATAGCGCTTACTCCAGGTAATTATATTGAAGCACATAATTGGTTGAAAATCACGAAGCGCTTCGAATAAAACCACTCTCTTTTTTAATGAATTAAAAAAAAAATGGGTTTGGTT